TGAAATTCCATCCAACAAAACGGACGAATTATAAATCTCCAAAATAATAGATAGAAATACCGCAAATAGAGCCATTGCGATACCCATCAAAGGAGTCGTTCCCCACCCAGGGGCTACTTTCCCATATTCCGAATTCAATGGTTTTAATAAACTTCCTACAGTAGTTTGTCTTGGGCCTGATTTAGAACTGTTCTCAACAGTTTGTGTAGCCATAAATCCTATTGTATTCATTGAGATCTGTTGACTTTGTATACCCTTCCATTGTAAATAAACGATCTTATGATAGATCCATTGGGATCTTTAAATTATATAATCATAATGGAAACAGCAACCTTAGTCGCCATCTTTATATCTGGTTTACTTGTAAGTTTTACCGGGTACGCCTTATATAGCGCTTTTGGGCAACCTTCTGAACAACTAAGAGATCCGTTCGAGGAACACGGGGACTAGTTGAAGTAATGAGCCTCCCCATAATAGGGGGCTCGTTACTTCAACTGAGATCATGAAAAATCATTTCTTAGTTGGAACTTTAGGTGGTTCTCGAAAAAAGATAGCGAAAAAAATTATCCCTAGAGTTGAGACTAAAAGAAATGTATAAACCAGTGCTTCCATAAATCCGATTGCGGTTTACAATTATAACTTCCCTAACCTGTTTATTTTTTTTCATTTTTTAAATCATCTCGAAAGAGCAAGAGTCAAAAAACAACGATTCAATGTAAAATTCCCTTCAAAAAGAAAATAGAGGCAAAAAATGCCGGCGGTCTTGTATCAGACTGCCTGTTTTCTTGTAGTCGGATCCCCAAGTTTTTGGAATGCCCCAAACTCTACTTGAGCATCCAAATCTGGGTCAATGCCGGCAAAAACATCTCTGAACAAGGTTCTAGCACCATGCCAAATGTGTCCGAAGAAGAAGAGCAAAGCAAACGAAGCGTGTCCAAAAGTAAACCAACCCCTTGGACTGCTACGAAAAACACCATCCGATTTCAAAGTCGCTCGATCTAATTCAAAAATTTCACCTAATTGAGCGCGCCTAGCATATTTTTTCACAGTAGCGGGCTCACCATAACTGACTCCGTCGAGTTCGCCACCATAGAACTCAACGGTTGCACCTACTTGTTCAACACTATACTTCGATTCGGCCCTTCGAAAAGGAACATCAGCTCTAACAATGCCATCGCCGTCGACCAAAACGACCGGGAATGTTTCAAAAAACGTAGGCATACGGCGTACAAAAAGCTCATGCCCGTCTTTATCCCTAAAGACGGGGTGTCCTAACCACCCAACCGCTATTCCATCTCCGTTATCCATCGAGCCGGCCCTGAATAACCCCCCTTTTGCTGGATTATTACCAATATAATCATAAAAAGCTAATTTTTCAGGAATTTTGGACCAGGCTTCTGAGAAACTTTTATTTTCGACCAGCCCGACGCCAACTCTTCGATATATCTCTTGCTGGAAGTAACCCTGGTCCCATTGATAACGAGTGGGACCAAACAATTCGATAGGGGTCGTTGCTGAACCATACCACATAGTTCCAGCAACAACAAAAGCCGCAAAAAAGACAGCTGCGATACTACTAGAGAGTACGGTTTCAATATTTCCCATACGCAACCCTTTGTATAGACGTTGTGGCGGGCGGACGCTAAGATGGAATAAACCTGCTAATATGCCCAATGTACCTGCTGCAATATGATGGGAGGCTATTCCTCCCGGAACAAAAGGATCAAAACCTTCCACGCCCCACGACGGATTTACAGGTTGTACTTTTCCCGTTAGTCCATAAGGATCGGACACCCATATTCCAGGACCGTACAAGCCCGTTACATGAAATGCACCAAAACCAAAGCAAGCCACCCCGGAGAGAAATAAATGAATTCCAAAGATCTTGGGCAAATCCAAAGAAGGTTTTCCTGTACGTTCATCACAAAATATTTCTAGATCCCAATAAACCCAATGCCAGATAGCTGCCAAAAAGCATAAGCCGGAAAACACAATATGTGCCCCGGCTACACCTTCGTAACTCCAAACCCCCGGATTCGTTACAGTCCCTCCTGTAATACTCCAACCTCCCCATGAATTGGTTATTCCTAAACGAGTCATGAAGGGTATAACGAACATACCCTGTCTCCACATCGGATCAAGAACAGGGTCAGAAGGATCAAAAACAGCTAATTCATACAGAGCCATCGAGCCGGCCCAACCAGCAACCAGGGCTGTATGCATTATATGAACGGAAAGCAACCGGCCGGGATCATTCAATACAACGGTATGAACACGATACCAAGGCAAACCCATGGAAAATACCCCTTCATATCAAAGAAAAAATAAACACGACGTAACTTTATTGCGTTGGAAAAGTCTACTATGACTATCTTATCTTACGGACACCCTTTGTTCGGAAGATTATTTCATAATAAAGAGTTAGATGAGTATTTTTTCTATTCTGTTCGTAGGAACAAAGAGAAGCAGATTTATTCTATACTCGATAAGTACCAATACGCAATGGGGGATCGATACCATTTTCTATGAGTAAACGTGCCCCTCCTTATTTATTATTAGAAAGACCTATTCGTAAAAAGTTTCCTTTATTTATTTTTTATTTCTGAATTTTTATAATCTATGTATAAAATAAATATGATAGAGCTAATATTATAAAGACAGTAAAATCATATTGTTACGTTTCCACACCAAAGTGAAATATAGTATTTAGTTCTTTTTTCTTTAAATTCATGCCTATTGGTGTTCCAAAAGTACCTTTCCGAAGTCCTGGAGAGGAAGACGCATCTTGGGTTGACGTATAGTGCGGCTTGTCAGATATATTGGGTCATATGGGATTTCCCCATTCTCTCCCCCGACCGAGATATCCTCTGTTTCGCCCAAGAAACAGAAATTGAATCATCAAAAAATTGGAGCGTGAAGTGCAATTAGATGCATTGTTTTGGGGAATTCATAGTACTATTATCTATCAATTATAATAATTTATGGTTGGCTTTGGTTGGACTAAAAAAATGAAGTATCCAGGCTCCGTTTAGAAAAAACCCAATTGGTAATAAAATTGGTAATAAATAGATCTATGATTACTACGTGTATCATAAAAGATTCTTGTTTGTTATTTGTAAAGTCATAAAAAAAGAAATGGTGATGGGAAGATTTGTCCTATATGTGCAAATAAAAATCGGGCGGATCTTTACCCGGAGTAGAGCATAAACCTAAAAAGATTAAAGAGACTCATTCAGAAACAAGAAAATACCATCGCGGTTTGGATTGAATCTCGATGAAACAATACATCAATGAAAAGTTAATTCGATAAGTTTATCGACTTTTTCTATTATAAAAAAAGAAAGAAAAGAAGGCAAAATTGGTCTTTATTGAAAAATAGAAAAAAGCTCTTTCCTTATAAGTTAGAAAAACCGGTTATAAATAGAAAAAAGAAAGGGGACTCAAATATAGCCATTGATTCTTTTTCGCAATTTTTTTGAACCGTATGCATCAAAAGGTGCGTGTACGGTTCCTAAGGGATAAAATTTTATCCTACTTCAACCGACTTTATCGAGAAAGATTGCTTTTTTTAGGCCAAGAAGTTGATAGTGAGATCTCGAATCAACTTATTGGTCTTATGGTATATCTCAGTATCGAGGATGGTACCAAAGATTTGTTTTTGTTTATAAACTCTCCGGGCGGGTGGGTAATACCTGGAGTAGCTATTTATGATACTATGCAATTTGTGGGACCAGAGGTCCATACAATATGCATGGGATTAGCCGCGTCAGTGGGATCCTTTATCCTAGTTGGAGGAGAAATTACCAAACGTCTAGCATTCCCTCACGCTTGGCGCCAATGAGGTTTTTTTATTTGAAAGAAAAAAGAAAACTATGCCTTCGCCATATGAATATTAAGTAATAGTAGCATGGCACTTTAAATTCGATATGAAAAAAATTATATATTCTTTTTTTTCATTCGATTATGTATCGAGAGAGTAGTATGAGATAAAAGGCATTTCCGATTTTCTCTTATCTATCAGAAGTCCAATCCAGCGTCACAAACTTTTTTATTTTCATACTCGTGGGCTCTTAACAATATTTATGGTATAAAAAAAGAGTGCGAAAAAAATAAGATTTTCCCTTTTTTGGTTGGATCAAAAAGAAACTTTGGGATTGCTGAATCAAAGACAAAAAAAGAATACGTTTAAAAATATAAAGCAACGGAACCACCATAGTATTTTTTTAACTCCTCCTAAAGAAAGGGTGGCAATTTGACCATTTACCCATCTGGGGTTGATAGATTCTATTTTTATCTTTCTTGAATAGAAAAATAAAAAGTTAAGGGTCAATTTGATTGTAGAGCCGTATGCAATGCACAAAAGACGATGCCCGTACGGTTGTTCAATTCTATCTTTTTTTCCTATTATTCGTTATCTTTCTTTTCGGTTCGTTTCATCACACCAGATAGAGAACCCTTATATCATCAGGGTAATGATCCACCAACCCGCCAGTTCTTTTTATGAGGCACAAACGGGCGAATTTATCCTGGAAGCAGAAGAACTGCTGAAACTACGAGAAACCCTCACAAGGGTTTATGTACAAAGGACGGGTAAACCGTTATGGGTTGTATCGGAAGACATGGAAAGGGACGTTTTTATGTCAGCAACAGAAGCCCAAGCTTATGGAATTGTTGATCTTGTAGCAGTTGGGTGAAAAAAATGTCTTTTGTGCAAATCCATGATTTAAGATTTTAAATCCGAGTTTACTATATCTATTAAATAGGAAAAATTCATAATCATCCCGGTTAGGATCAATCTAAACCAGCCCCTATTAGGTATATGATTCAACATGCCAACTATTAAACAACTTATTAGAAATACAAGACAGCCTATTCCAAATGTCACGAAATCTCCCGCTCTTGGGGGATGTCCTCAGCGCCGAGGAACATGTACTAGGGTGTATGTGCGGCTCGTTTAGATCATGAACTGACACAAAAAAGCAAAAACCCGCTTTCCAGTATAAATGATCAATACCAGCGAATAGGATAGAATGGAAGAAGGAACTCCGTTCACTATCTAAAAATAAGCAAATTGATCCCCCTAATTGTGGATAAAGTTTATGGTTTCCGTTGTTGCAAATCCAACCACCTGAATTTAAGATGATAACCAATTCTCCATTGGTAACAAATGGTTATCCATTAAGCGGAGTAAATCTTATTGAACTTTTCAAAAAACATAAAAATGAAGTTTTCAGCCGATCAAGAACGGACTACGAGGGTCAGCTATCCGGCTAACTTTCAGAATTAAATACCGTTACTGTATGGGTGGGTCTCGCTGTGAAAGACCTGTTACTGTATAATTTATGGGTAGAGCCAAATAGCGCGGTGTGAACTATACAAGTTACCAAAAACATTGATTAAATGAAGTTTTGTTTTTTTAAGGCTCCGGTGTATAGAGAAGACCTCGCCGTTTAAGAAGTAACCATAGAAACGATGTAACCCACGATTTCTTTATCCATTTAATTTATAATTTTTATTGACTTTCTTTTTGACATCTAGCAAAAGAAAATTTCTTATTTCTTTTGTATTTCACAGGCAAATACCTAAAAAAGAAAATCGTGGTCGGGAAGGTTATAGTAGCCGAAGCCGTTGGAATTTTTATTTTATACATTGGAAAAATCCGTTTGGTTATTAATAGACCAGGGCGGGGAAAAGGATAACTGAAAGAAAAGAAATCGATTAGTTATTCGTCAAAGTTTTATTTATTCAATGACCAGAATTAAACGCGGATATATAGCTCGGAGACGTAGAACAAAAATTCGTTTATTTGCATCAAGTTTTCGGGGGGCCCGTTCAAGACTTACTCGAACTATTACTCAGCAGAAAATGAGAGCTTTGGTTTCGGCTCATCGCGATAGGGACAATCAAAAGAGAAATTTTCGTCGTTTGTGGATCGCTCGTATAAACGCAGTAATTCGGGAAGGGGGGGTATCTTATAATTATAGTAAATTAATACACGATCTATACAATAGACGGTTGGTTATTAATCGTAAAATACTAGCTCAAATAGCTATATCAAATCGGAATTGTCTTTATATGATTTCCAGCGAAATCAGAAAAGAAGCAGATTGTAAAGAATACACTGGAATAATTTAAATGGAGTTACCCGGAGAATGAACTCCGGGAAGGTGGGGTCAAATTACTATGAAAAAATATGTTAAAGTAGTCAAAACGAATGAACACGTTCAATAAAAAACCTTTTTTCGATTCGTTTTTTTGTTACGGCCCGATAATCAAATCTGGATTCTCGGATTTGTCGAACAAAACACCAATTTGCATTTGAGTTCGGGTTGGAATTCTGATTCAAGTGAACAAAGAAAAAACTTATTTATTTCTGGTTCTAAAGCCTGCAGCTCTAGCGGTCGGCTCGGTTCTTTCAAATTGTTTCTCATTATTGAGAAAGGGTAACAAAGATAAAATACGAGCTTGTTTTATAGCTATAGTAATTAATCGTTGTTGTTTCAAGGTCAATCTATTCACCCGCCTAGATAATATTTTTCCTTGTTCACTAATAAATCGACTAATTAAACTCATGTTTCTATAATCAATTCGATCCCCCGATTGAATCGGGGGCAACCGCCTACGAAAAGATCGCTTGGATTTAAGAAAAGGTCGCTTGGATTTATCCATGGTTTGTTTGTTTAATTTATTTCTTATTCTGAAAATCCTATTTCTTAATTGTCATCTTAACCCCCAATAGGATTCTTTTATATTTTAATTTAAATATGTTCTATATAATGCCATCTTTACCTTTTCAGGGATAAGACATACGCCGTTCGATCTATTTCTTTATTTCCCCATGAATCATATGTTTGTAACAATAGGGACAGAATTTTCTCAATTCTAATCGATTCGGCGTATTGTGCCGATTCTTTTGAGTAATATATCTGGAACTGCCTGTTGGTACCTTCTTAACACTATTTCGGATACAACTAGTACATTCCAAAATTACCGTTATTCGCGCATCTTTCCTCTTGGCCATGAACCTCCCTTGGATTTTTGATTTACTCAACTCTTCTATTTTGATTCGAAAGAAATAAATAAAAGTTACTTAACTTGAAATCCAACTCTAAAAGATCAAAATCAATAAAGTAATAATCAATCAAAGCAAAGCCATAGTAAATAATAAGTAAGATAATGATCTAGAAACTCTATTTCTATTTGTTTCTATTTGAAGGACGGCATTTCAATTAAAGATCTTGTATTCTTGCCCTAGACCCACATTTTACTACTCTATCCCCACGCACTTATTCTTATTAATATGAATTTAATTCGAGTTTGAACCCCAGTCTTGCAGACGCCGAATCCACTTCTATTCTTCCCCTTTCGACCCTTATTCTTAAAATAAGAAATAAAAAAGAGAAAAAGGGGGGCAATTAGTCATAGATATTTAATTGTATCTCGAATTTTCTTCACCCCCCCCCCCCCCCCGATGTCAATAATTAGAATCAAAAAAGGGGA